GAAATTGTTGAAGAAAGAACAAGATGTTTCTTTTGTTCTTTCCAGGCGATCGGAAAATAAAGAAATAGTTAATATATTAAAGAGAATTATTTACTTACAAAATACCGTCTCAATTCATCCTATTTCATCAGATCCGGGATGTGATATGGTTCCGAAGGATGAACTGGACAGTTCCAATAAGATTTCATTCTTGAACAAAAATCCGTTTTTTGGTTTATTTCATCTATTTCATGACCGGAGCAGGGGGGGATACACGTTACACCACGATTTTGAATTAGAAGAGATATTTCAAGAAATGGCAGATCTATTCACTCTATCAATAACCGAGCCGGATCTGGTGTATTATAAGGAATTTACTTTTTCTATTTATCCCTCCCGATTGGAACAAAAACAATTCTTGAATGAGGTATTCAACTCCAGGGATGAATTGAAAAATCAATCTTTATTGGTTCTACCTCCTCAACCAAAAATAGTGTTATTTGCTAGCAACAACATAATGGGGGCAGTCAATCAATATAGATTTATGCGGAATCTGATTCAAATCCAATATAGCACCTCTGGTTACAGAAGAAATGTATTGAATCGATTCATTAAAAAGAATCGATTCGATCGCAACTTGGAATATGGAATTCAAAGGTATCAAATAGGAAATGATACTCTGAATCATAGAATTCTAATGAAATACACGATCAACCAACATTTATCAAATTTGATGAAAAAGGGTCAGAAGAAATGGTTCGATCTTCTTATTTTGATTTCTCAAACGGAGAGATCCATGAATTGGGATCCTGATGCATATAGATACAAATGGTCCAATGGGAGCAAGAATTTCCAGGAACATTTGGACCATTTCATTTCTGAGCAGAATAGCCGTTTTCAAGTAGTGTTCGATCGATTACAATTACATATTAATCAATATTCGAGTGATTGGTCTGAGGTTATCGACAAAAAATATTTGTCTAAGCCACTTTCTTTCTTTTTGTTCAAGTTTCTTCTCTTTTTGTCTAAGCCACTTTCGTTCTTTTTGTCTAACTCACTTCCTTTTTTCTTTGTGAGTTTCGGGAGTATCCCCATTCATAGGTCCGAGATCCACATCTATGAATTGAAAGGTCCGAATGATCCACTCTGTAATCAGTTGTTAGAATCAATAGGTCTTCAAATCTTGAAAAAATGGAAACCCTTATTATTGGATGACCATGATACTTCCCAAAAATCGAAATTCTTGATCAATGAAGGAACAATATCACCATTAAAGAATTGCAAGAAATCTTTTGATAACACGGATTCCTATTTCTCAATGATATCCCACGATCAAGACAATTGGCTGAATCCCGTGAAACCATTTCATAGAAGTTCATTGATATCCTCTTTTTATAAAGCAAATCGACTTCGATTCTTGAATAATCGATATCACTTCGGCTTCTATTGTAACAAAAGATTTCCTTTTTATGTGGAAAAGGCCTGTATCAATAATTATGATTTTACGTATGGACAATTCCTCAATATCTTGTTCATTCGCAACAAAATATTATATTTTTGCGGTGGTAAAAAAAAACATGCTTTTTTGGAGAGAGATACTATTTCACCAATCGAGTCACAGGTATGTAACATATTGACTAACGATTTTCCGCAAAGTGGCGACGAAGGGTATAACTTGTACAAATCTTTCCATTTTCCAATTCGATCCGATCCATTCGTTCGTAGAGCTATTTACTCGATCGCAGACATTTCTGGAACACCTCTAACAGAGGTACAAATAGTCAATTTAGAAAGAACTTATTGTCAACCTCTTTCAGATATGAATCTACCTGTTTCAGAAGGGAAGAACTTGCATCAGTATCTCAATTCAAACATAGGTTTGATTCACACTCCATGTTCTGAGAAATATTTACCATCCGAAAAGAGGAAAAAACGGAGTCCTTGTCCAAAAAAATGCCTTGAGAAAAGGCAGATGTATAGAACCTTTCAACGAGATAGTGCTTTTTCAACTCTCTCAAAATGGAATCTATTCAAAACATATATACCATGGTTCCTTACCTCGACAGGGTACAAATATCTAAATTTCATATTTTTAGATACTTTTTCAGACCTTTTTTTTCATAATATTATGCATAGATTACATATATCATATCTTAAGATTGCATTGTGGAAGATACAATGCAATCTTAAGATATGGAATCGGATAAGTGAGATTCGGACTAATTGTTTACATAATCTTCTTCTATCCGACGAAATTTTTCATCAAAATAATGAGTCACTATTGATATCGACACATCTGAGATCGCTAAATGTTTGGGAGTTACACTATTCAATCCCTTTCCTTCTTCTTGTTGCTGGATATCTCGTTTATACACATCTTCTCTTTGTTTCTCGAGTCTATAGTGAGTTACAGACAGAGTTCGAAGAGGCCAAATCTTTGATGATTCCATCATACATCATTGAGTTGCGAAAACTTCTGGATAGGTATCCTATACCTGACCTGGATTCTTTCTGGTTAACGAAACTCTTTCTAGTTGTTCTGGAACCAGTCGTAGATTTTCTACAACTAATATGGGATATTGTTGTTTCTGATGACGACATGGTATGGGATGTTGGTCCCGTTTATGGGGTCGAATCAATACGTTCTAATAAGAAATATTGGAATCTCATCGATCTCATAAGTATCATACCAAATCCCATCAATCGAATCACTTTTTATATAAATACGAGACATATAAGTCATACAAGTAAAGTGATCCATTCCTTGATAATAAAAAGAAAAACCGGGAATGGTGCGTGGATTGATAATAAAATAGAATCCTGGGTCTTGAACAGTGATTCGATTGATGATAAAGAAAGAGAATTCTTGGTTCAGTTCTCTACCTTAACGACAGAAAAAAGGATTGATCAAATTCTATTGAGTCTGACTCATAGTGATCATTTATCAAAGAATAACTCTGGTTATCAAATGATTGAACAACCGGGAGTAATTTACTTACGATACTTAGTTGACATTCATAAAAAGGATCTAATGAATTATGAGTTCAATACATCCTGTTTAGCAGAAAGACGGATATTCCTTGCTCATTATCAGACAATTATTTATTCACAAACCCTGTGGGGGGCTAATAGTTTTCATTTCCCATCTCATGGAAAACCCTTTTCGCTCCGCTTAGCCCTACCCCCCCCTAGGGGTATTTTAGTGATAGGTTCTATAGGAACTGGACGATCCTATTTGGTCAAATACCTAGCAACAAACTCCTATGTTCCTTTCATTACAGTATTTATGAACAAGTTCCTGAAGAATAATCTTGAGGATTTTTTTATTGATGAGGGTGAGGACGAGCTTGACGATGGTGACGATATTGATGATAGTGACAATATTGATGATAGTGACGATATCGACCTTGACCCTGATAGGGAGCTGGAGTTTCTAACTAGTATGAATATTCTACCTCTGGATATACTGCCGGAAATAGACCGATTTTATATCACCTTGCAATTCGAATTAGCAAAAGCAATGTCTCCTTGCATAATATGGATTCCAAACATTCATGATCTGGATGCGGATGAGTCGAATTACTTATCCCTCGGTCTATTAGTGAACTATCTCTCCAGGGATTGTGAAAGATGTTCCACTGGAAATATTCTTATTATTGCTTCGACTCATATTCCTCAAAAAGTGGATCCCGCTCTAATAGCTCCGAATAAATTAAGTACATGCATTAAGATACGAAGGCTTCTTATTCCACAACAACGAAAACACTTTTTCACTCTTTCATATACTAAGGGATTTCACTTGGAAAAGAAAATGTTCCATACTAATGGATTCGGGTCCATAACCATGGGTTCCAATGTACGAGATCTTGTAGCACTTACTAATGAGGCCTTATCGATTAGTATTATACAAAAAAAATCCATTATAGACACTAATATAATTAGATCTGCTCTTCATAGACAAACTTGGGATTTGCGATCTCAGGTAAGATCGGTTCAGGATCATGGGATCCTTTTCTATCAGATAGGAAGGGCTGTTTCACAAACTGTACTTCTAAGTAATTCCTCCATAGATCCTATATCTATCTATATGAAGAAGAAATCATGTAACGAGGGGGATTCTTATTTGTACAAATGGTACTTCGAACTTGGAACGAGCATGAAGAAATTAACGATACTTCTTTATCTTTTGAGTTCTTCTGCCGGATCGGTCGCTCAAGACCTTTGGTCTCTACCCGGACCTGATGAAAAAAATGGGATCACTTCTTATGGACTCGTTGAGAATAATTCTGATCTAGTTCATAGCCTATTAGAAGTAGAAGGCGCTCTGGTGGGATCCTCACGGACAGAAAAAAATTGCAGTCAGTTTGATAATGATCGAGTGACATTGCTTCTTCGGTCCGAACCAAGGAATCCCTTAAATATGATTCAAAATGGATCTCGTTATATCGTTGATCAGAATGAAAAATATGAATCGGAGTTTGAAGAAGGGGGAGGAGCCTTCGACCCGCAACAGATAGAAGAGGATTTTTTCAATCACATAGTTTGGGCTCCTAGAATATGGCGCCCTTGGGGCTTTCTATTTGATTATATCGAAAGGCCCAATGAATTGGGATTTCCCTATTGGGCCAGGTCATTTCGGGGCAAGCAGATCATTTATGATGAAGAGGATGAGCTTCAAGAAAATGATTCTGAGTTCTTACAGGGTGGAACCATGCAGTACCAGACACGAGATAGATCTTCCAAAGAACAAGGCTTTTTTCGAATAAGCCAATTCATTTGGGACCCTGCGGATCCACTCTTTTTCCTATTCCAAGATCAGCCTTTTGTCTCTGTGTTTTCACATCGAGAATTCTTTGCAGATGAAGAGATGTCAAGGGAGCTTCTTACTTTCCAAACAGTTGATGAGGCTCCTAAATCTATGTCTCAACGCTGGTTTATCAAGAATACGCAAGAAAAGCATTTTGAATTGTTGATTCATTGCCAGAGATGGTTTAGAACCAATAGTTCATTATCTAATGGAT